AGACCCACGTTCTACCGAACTGAACTAAGAGCGCTTTATTATCACAATGAATATTTTGTGACCCCAATACGTCTTGCATATATACTATCATAAAATTAAAGATTTTTTATGTATATCCAATTTTCTTTTAATCGATCTCAATTGATCCCCCGTTACTGTTCAGAAGATAAGTAATAGGTAGGGATGACAGGATTCGAACCCGTGACATTTTGTACCCAAAACAAACGCGCTACCAAGCTGCGCTACATCCCTTTCAATTGGTCTACAGTGTCATTGTAGAGAATCCCTGTTTTGTTTTCCATATCTTTATTTCTTCCATTGATATACACAAATATCTTGTCATTTCTTCTTTTTGGTCTCATATAACATATAATTATATTAAAAATAGTAAAAGACTTCTATTCTATTTCTATTATATTATTCTATTTCTATTATATTAAAGTATGAAATAAATATGAGACCCTGTAAAAAATGACTATTTTTCGAGAATTTCTGGCCTAAAGGGGCCTATTTGTTTCTTTTAAGATTCGGAAAAGTACGATCTATTTTGTACATTTCAACTTGAATTAGGAATTCCGCGTACAAATACAAGCGGTTAGTCATTAAGTACATATACACATCTGGTTATATATGTATTAGCATTATGTATTAGAAATAATAAAGAAGGAGGAGAATTTAAAATGCGAGATCTAAAAACATATCTCTCCGTGGCACCGGTAGTAAGTACTCTATGGTTCGGGTCTTTAGCAGGTTTATTGATAGAGATCAATCGTTTTTTTCCGGATGCGTTGATATTCCCCTTTTTTTCATTCTAGTTATTGATATGGTAGGGGGGGAAGAGGATTAGAGATAGAATCAAATATCTGTAACTAATCCCTTCCCTTCTTTTTTTTTTCGAATATACGTTAGAAAAACAAAAAGGGGATTCCCCCTCGGTGAAACTAGTAATTCGGGCCAGGCTCAAATTTAAATAAAATTAATAAAAAATAGAGTAAAATGTGATGGTTGGGGCAACAATATCATACAAGATACTTAAATAAAAATTAAATGCTGTACGGCAATTTAAAATTCGAAATAATATAGTTAGAAATCATTATATTACTTACTTATTAATATATTGTTATTATTACTATATTGATTTATATTGATTTATTGCAACGAAACCTTTCTTTCATAATTCGATTTCGAGTTACCTGTTTTTTTTGTTCCTTTCTTCTTCCTCGTTTCGGATCGGAAAATCAAAGAGTTGAATGAATCAAAAACCAAAGGAGGCTCATGGCCAAGGGTAAAGATGTCCGAGTAACGGTGATTTTGGAATGTACCAGTTGTGTTCGAAATCGTGTTAATAAGGAATCAACGGGCATTTCCAGATATATTACTCAAAAGAATCGACATAATACGCCTAGTCGATTGGAATTGAGAAAATTCTGTCCCTGTTGTTACAAACATACGATTCACGGGGAGATAAAGAAATAGATCGAACCGGTCACTCGTGTGTCAGTCTTCCGTTCCAAGGAAGATCAAAAATGACATATTAGATATATCTAATATATAACAATATATAATATATATTAATTTTAATATAAACAAACCAAATCCTATTTCGATCAGATCAACCGTGATGGAGAATTAAGAAATAGGATTAGGATCTTTTCTTTAGGATAAGGAATAAACAAACCATGGATAAATCCAAGCGAATCTTTCTTAAATCCAAGCGATCTTTTCGTAGGCGTTTGCCTCCGATCCAATCGGGGGATCGAATTGATTATAGAAACATGAGTTTAATTAGTCGATTTATTAGCGAACAAGGAAAAATATTATCTAGACGGGTGAATCGATTGACCTTAAAACAACAACGATTAATTACTATTGCTATAAAACAAGCTCGTATTTTATCTCCGTTACCTTTTCTTAATAATGAGAAACAATTTGAACGAAGCGAGTCAACCGCTAGAACTACTGGTCTTAGAACCAGAAAAAAATAGGCTGACTCTTGAATTGAATCAAAAAAAATCCCAATCCAAACTCAAATGTGGATTGACGCTTTTTTTTTTCTAAAAATAGGAAATCCAGATTTGATTGTCGTGTCGTTTGAAAAAAAAAAAAAAAAAAAATTGGGGAAGAATAAAAGAATAAGAAATATTTTTTATTCAACATGTTTCTTCATTTTCATTTTGACGACTTTTTCATATTTTATCATACTAATTTCTACTCTACCTTCCCAGAGTTCATTCTCCAGGGAACTCCATTTAAACCATTCCAACGGATTCCCTTCACTCTCTTTATTTTATGATCTCATTGGAAATCATATAAAGACAACTCTTATTTAATATAGCTATTTGTGCAAGTATTTTACGATTAAGAAGCAATTGTTTCTTGTACAGATTGTGTATTAACTTACTATAACTAAAGTATACTTTCTTGTCTCGAATTACTGCATTTATACGAGTAATCCACAAACGACGAAAATCTCTCTTTTGTCTACCCCTATCCCGATGAGCCGAAACCAAAGCTCTTATTTTCTGTTGAGTAATAGTCCGAGTAAGTCTTGAATGAGCCCCTCGAAAAGTTGATGCAAATAAACGGATTTTTGTTCTACGTCTTCGAGCTATATACCCTCGTTTAATTCTGGTCATTGAATAAATGAAACTTTGATGAATAACTAATTGATTTCCTTTCTTTCAGTTATTCCCTTCCCGTGTCCTAGTCTATTAATAACAAAACGGATTCTTCCAATGTATAAAATAAAAATTCCAATGGCTTTTGCTACTCTAACCTTCCCGACCACGATTTTTTTCTAGGCATTTCGCCTAGAAATCAAAATTGTATTGATACTAGGTATCAAAAACACATAGTAAATAAAAAAGTAATAAATAAAAATGGATTATAGTGGGTTCCATCGTTTCTATGGTTACTTCTTAAACGGCGAGGTCCTCTCTATACACCGGAGCCCTTCCTTCATTTAATCAATGTTATTGTTAACTTGTACAGTTCACGCCCTTTGGCTCTACCCATAATTATCTAGTACTAGGTCTTTCACAACGAGATCTATTTATACAGTAACGGTATTTAATTATGAAGATTTGCTGAGTAGCTGACCCTGTTAGTCCGTTCTTGCAAGAATAAGGCCTAAAATTTGGACTTTTTAAAATAAGATTTCCCCTGCTTAATGAATACCATTTGCTATCAATGGGGAATCCTTTCTCATCTTAAATTTTAAATTGAGGTGATTGGATTTGCACCAACGGGAACCATACATTTGATACCCCAATTGAAGGATAGATCTTTTTTTAAGATATTGAATATTCAATGGAGTTCGTCCATTCTATTCTATCCTACTCACTGGTACGGATCGGTGATACTGGATCAATTGTTTTCTTTCTTTTGTCCTAGTCCATGATCTGAACGAGTCGCACATACACCCTAGTACATGTTCCTCGTCGCTGAGGACATCCTCCAAGAGCGGGGGATTTCGTAACATTTCTGATTGGCTGTCTTGTGTTTCTAATAAGTTGTTTAATAGTTGGCATGTTGAATCATATATATAATGTGCTGGTTTAGATCGATCTTAACCGGATGCTTAGGAATTCTTTATTTTTTTTTTTTTTTTCTATATTTTTAATTTCTATATTAAGAAATTAATAAATAGAATATTAAATCCGGTAAGAAGATAAAATACCAAATCACGAATTCATGTGAAATCCTTGTTCTTTTTCTTTTTTATTCAGTCGCTACAAGATCAACAATTCCATGAGCTTGGGCTTCTGTTGCTGACATAAAAACATCTCTTTCCATGTCTTCGGATACAACCCATAGGGGTTTGCCTGTCCTTTGTGCATAAACCCTTGTGATGGTTTCGCGCAGCTTCAGCAGCTCTTCCGCTTCCAGGACAAATTCTCCCGTCTGTGCCTCGTAAAAAGAACTAGCAGGTTGATGGATCATTACCCTGATAATATATGATATAACATAAAAAATGTTTCTTCTATCTCGCATGATGAAAGTGAGGAGATAAAGAATAATCAAAAAGATATAATTGAACAACCGTACAGGCATCTTTTGCGCATTGCATACGGCTCTATAATGGAATTCGCTTTTTTTACCTTACCTTACTTACATCGAAGAAATAGAAAATAAATGATAGGGTCTATCAGACTCGGGTTGGTAAATGATCCAATAACCATCCTTCCTTTTGTAGTAGTTCAAAAATACTATAAAAATACTATGATGGTTCCGTTGCTTTATATATTTATTTCATCTGTTATTTAGCAATCCCCAAGTTTCTTTTTTTTTTTTTTCAAATAAAAAAACAAGATTTATTTTCATATTCTTTCATAACCTAAAAATTGTTAAGATTAAGAGCCCCTGCTGTGAAAACAAAAAAGTTTGTGACGCTGAAATAGGCCTCCCGATAGATTGGCTAAAATCGAAAATGCCGTTTTATCTCATACTACTCTTTCGATACGTAATCTAAGGGTTTAAAAAAAATTTCTCATATCGAATTCGAAGTGCCATGCTATTATTACTTAATATTCATATAGTGCGAAGGCATAGTTTTCTTTTTTTCTCTCAAATCAAATAAAAAACTCATTGGCGCCGAGCGTGAGGGAATGCTAGACGTTTGGTAATTTCCCCTCCAACAAGAATAAAAGATCCCATCGAAGCGGCTAATCCCATGCATATTGTCTGTATATCTGGTCGCACAAATTGCATAGTATCATAAATAGCTACTCCGGGTATTACCCATCCGCCAGGAGAGTTTATAAACAAATACAGATCTTTGGTATCATCCTCTATGCTGAGATATACCATAAGACCAATAAGTTGATTCGAGATCTCGCTATCAACCCCTTGGCCTAAAAAAAGTAATCTTTCTCGATAAAGTCGGTTGATTGGGATAAAATGATATCCCTTAGAAACCGTACATGCACCTTTTGATGCATACGGTTCAACAAAAATCATGAAAAAAAGGAATCAATGTGTAGATTCTAGCTTTTTTTTTCCTAACAGGTTTTTTTAACTTATAAAATGGACTTTTCTTTCATTTTTCAAGAAAGATGAGTTTTGGCCTGTTTTGTTTATCTAAAAAAAATTGCTAAACTTATCTGACTAACTTCTCATTGATGTATTGTTTCATCGAGATACAATCTAAATCGCGATGTAATTTTCTTGTTCCTGACTGGGCTTCTTCAATTTTTTTAGGTTTATGCTCTACTCCGAGTAAAGATCCGCCCGATTTGGATTTGTACATATAGGACAAATGCCCCAATACCACGTCCTTTTGCTATGACTTCTCCATTTTTATTTTTTTTTTTTTTTTCAATTTATTTCATGTCTTCCAACAAATATTCAACGCATTTATCATATTACTCGACTGATTAACAGTTTGAGATCACTTCTATTTCTAAATATCTAAATAAATAGAAATAACTAAAATATTATATAAATATGATATTAAGTCGTAATCATAAATATATTTATTACCAATTGGTTTTCTTTCTAAACGGAGCCTGGATACTTCATTTGATTGGTCTAACCAAGCCAACCATAAATTATTCTAATTGATAATATTAGTCCGTATACCCTCCCTAAAAAATGGATCTAATTGCACTTCACGCTCCAAATTTTTGATAATTGAATCAATCTTTCTCGGGCGAAAGAGGGGATATCTCGATCGGGGAAGAGAACGGGGAAATACCGTATGCCCAATATATCTGACAAGTCGCACTATACGTCAATCCACAATGCATCTTCCTCTCCAGGACTTCGAAAAGGTACTCTTGGAACACCAATAGGCATTAAATAAAAGAAAAATTAAGTACTATATCTCACTTTGATGTGAAAGCGTAACAGTGGGTTTAGTGGCCTAATACTATTGATTTTATTATCCTATTTTCTCCATAGATTGACTAAGTTCATAAAAAAAGAAGACAAAATGAATAAAGGAAAATTCTTACAAATGAGTTCTTTGAATGATGAACAAATATATATATATTCACTCATATAAAATGGTATCAACCCCCTTACCATTGCGTATTGTTACTTATCGGGTGTAGAATAGATCTGCTTCTTTTTGTTCCTACGAACAAAATAGTTTCATTATTACTAAAAGTAATTATTACGAAAAGCATCAAACAAATATTAATCCTTTCCCCGAGAGAATCCCCTAAAAAAGGGGTCTATAGCATAGCTTTTTCCAATGCAATAAAGTTACATTGTGTCTATTTTTCGTTGATAAAGGGGTATTTCCATGGGTTTGCCTTGGTATCGTGTTCATACCGTCGTATTGAATGATCCCGGTCGTTTGATTTCTGTCCATATAATGCATACAGCTCTGGTTGCTGGTTGGGCCGGTTCGATGGCTCTATACGAATTAGCCGTTTTTGATCCCTCTGATCCTGTTCTTGATCCAATGTGGAGACAGGGTATGTTCGTTATACCCTTCATGACTCGTTTAGGAATAACGAATTCATGGGGCGGTTGGAGTATTACAGGGGGGACTGTAACGAATCCGGGTATTTGGAGTTACGAAGGTGTGGCCGGGGCACATATTGTGTTTTCTGGCTTGTGTTTTTTGGCAGCTATCTGGCATTGGGTGTATTGGGATCTAGAAATATTTACTGATGAACGTACAGGAAAACCCTCTTTGGATTTGCCTAAGATCTTTGGAATTCATTTATTTCTCTCAGGGGTGGCTTGCTTTGGTTTTGGTGCATTTCATGTAACAGGATTGTATGGTCCTGGAATATGGGTGTCCGATCCTTATGGACTAACCGGAAGGGTACAGGCCGTAAATCCAGCGTGGGGTGTGGAGGGTTTTGATCCTTTTGTTCCGGGAGGAATAGCTTCTCATCATATTGCAGCAGGGACCTTAGGTATATTGGCAGGTCTATTTCATCTTAGTGTTCGTCCACCCCAACGCCTATACAAAGGATTACGTATGGGAAATATTGAAACCGTCCTTTCCAGTAGTATTGCTGCTGTCTTTTTTGCAGCTTTTGTAGTTGCTGGAACTATGTGGTATGGTTCAGCAACTACCCCGATTGAATTGTTTGGTCCCACGCGCTATCAATGGGATCAAGGATACTTCCAACAAGAAATATATCGAAGAATTGGTGCTGGCTTAGCCGAAAATCAAAGTTTATCCGAAGCTTGGTCTAAAATTCCTGAAAAACTAGCTTTTTATGATTACATCGGCAATAATCCGGCAAAAGGGGGATTATTCAGAGCGGGCTCAATGGACAACGGGGATGGAATAGCTGTTGGGTGGTTAGGACATCCTATCTTTAGAGATAAAGAGGGGCATGAACTTTTTGTACGTCGTATGCCGACGTTTTTTGAAACATTTCCAGTTGTTTTGGTCGACGGGGACGGAATTGTTAGAGCCGATGTTCCTTTTAGAAGGGCAGAATCAAAATATAGTGTCGAACAAGTAGGTGTAACTGTTGAGTTCTATGGCGGCGAACTGAATGGAGTCAGTTATAGCGACCCTGCTACTGTGAA